TCTTACATATGATTTTAAAATTTATTCAGAAGTAATTCGTCGAGATCGTGCACTTTTTTTCCTATTTATCCGAATTTTCCTATTTATCCTAAATATACTATAACTATAAATAACTATAAATAAAGTAAAGTGCAGCCGGATGGATCCAACCTATTCTTGAAATACACAACCCGCACACACTCCCTTTCCAAAAAAAATCAATACACCAATCACTACACTTAGATTTATTGGATTTGTTGCTAAAATATCGGTATTAAACCCGAAACTCCCGGCGGATGGCCAGTGGCGTGAGAAAACGAAAGAATCGGTTACATTTTTCATATGCTCTCCTCTTATAGATAGGACTGACAAAGAACAAAGTTCTTTTTCTATCACTTCGCGCGCCCCTTTCTTTTTTGATCAATTTATTTATTTTAAATTTAATTTCCCCCTTTTTAATGGGAATAGATTAAATCTAGTAATTTCATTTAGGTTAGGTCTTAGGTCTCATTTCAATTGCGAAATATATCGTTTGTGGAAACGTTTCCTAAAAGGAAAAAAGTCTCCATTGTACTAAGCTAAGGACGGGAAGGAAGAAAGCGAGTGATCTGGTAATTCCTCATCCTCCAAGCAGTCCTTCCTGGAGTCTCAACAAATAAGTAATTATAGGAGTAAAGTGTTGATATAATTCGAAGAAGCAAACGGCAATTAAATTTCAACTTAATAAAGAAAAAAAGTCAAAAAAGTATGTAATCTAAGGTACTTTTTTACATTTCTAGGATTAAACAAAAGGATTCGCAAATAAAAGCGCTAATGCCACAACCAGTCCGTAAATTGTTAAAGCTTCCATAAAAGCTAGACTAAGCAATAAAGTACCTCGTATTTTACCCTCTGCTTCTGGTTGTCTCGCAATACCCTCTACTGCTTGGCCTGCAGCAGTACCTTGACCAACTCCAGGTCCAATAGAAGCAAGTCCTACAGCCAATCCAGCAGCAATAACGGAAGCGGCAGAAATCAGTGGATTCATGGTAAGTTCCTCACACCAAAAAAAAGAAAAAGAAATGGTTAATGATACAATCAACCAATGAATTATTACTTAATTTTATCATCAAGTTTGATCATTAAGATCTATTGGGTCGAAGTAACTAAAAACTAATGGTAATATTACTGAATCGTCAGAACTACTTCGATATCTCGTTTTTAGTTTCTACCCATGATGAAGTTTTTGTAAATCCATATACATACGGTTCTAGTTATTGCATTTCTTTCTTTCCAACCATTCTTTCATTCAATCCTTCGTTCTTTACTCTTCTATATCCTTGAGTTCGTCTGTTTTTTCATCCAATCCACAATCACAAATGAAACAGAAGAAAGGACTTGACTTATCTTGTAATCCATCTAATATAAATGCAGTAAACCACAATCAAATCAATATATGCAATCATCAATATATGCAATGGATACCAATATGATCGATATCAATATATCAATATAACGATATCAATATGTATATTAATATAACGATATCAATATGTATATTAATACATATATATATTTATTATTTTGCTTTATTTTATTTATTTTGCTAACTATATTGCTATATATATATATATATAGCATATAGTTAGATATATATATATAGTTAGTTAGTATATAGGTAGGGTATAAGGATTTCTATTTATATATGGATAGTACTATATAACTAGTGAATATCTAATATTACATATACATATTACATATACATTTCTTTCTTCCATAACGTAAACGGGCCCCATTTTATATTGAATCGGATTATAGAATCATTCCTCGAAACCCACACAAAAAGTGGCTGGACTTATAGACATTACATACATCTAGTGTGACCTCCCCAACCCATCTTTTTTTTTTACAATTCCGTAATATCGTTCATCTTCTCTCCTACAACTCTAGGTCATATATTCATACGTATTTATATCTAATATGTTCTCCAACCAAGCAGATTATCTTGAACCATGCATGAATTGGGATAAGCTAAAAAAAAGACTATTTCAAAAACTAGTCAATGATGACCCTCCATGGATTCGCCTATATAAGCCGCGGCTAACGTTGCAAAAATAAGAGCTTGAATACCACTTGTAAATAATCCAAGAAACATGACAGGTATAGGAACTACTGAAGGGACTAAAGAAACAAGAACAACAACTACTAATTCATCAGCCAATATATTCCCGAAAAGTCGAAAACTAAGAGATAAAGGTTTTGTGAAATCTTCTAGGATGTTAATTGGTAAAAGTATTGGAGTTGGTTTGATGTATTTCTCGAAATAACCCAACCCTTTTTTGGTAAGACCCGCATAAAAATATGCCACTGACGTGGGTAAAGCTAAAGCAACAGTAGTATTTATATCATTCGTGGGCGCAGCTAACTCCCCATGAGGTAACTGTATGATTTTCCAAGGTAAAAGAGCACCTGACCAATTAGAAACAAAAATAAATAGGAACATAGTTCCAATAAAGGGAACCCAAGGTCCATATTCTTCTCCAATCTGGGTTTTGCTCAAGTCTCGAATAAATTCAAGGACATATTCAAAGAAATTCTGACCGTCGGTCGGAATGGTTTGTGGATTCCGAACAGCTATGATGACTGAACCTAACAAGATAGCAATTACGACCCAAGAAGTGATAAGTACTTGGGCATGGATTTGTAAACCTCCTATTTGCCAATAGAAATGTTGGCCTACTTCTACACCCGATATATCGTATAACCCCTTGAGTGTTTTAATGTAACATGGTATAACATTCATATTGTCCTCTGATAGAAATTGAACTTCAAAAAAGGAATTAGTTTGATTCAACCATTTCTTTCTCAACTCACCAACTTGAATCATTAATCATATATTTAGGATACCAAGAAATCACATAAGATCATAATATATATCAATATCCCCAGTTCTTTTTTTTTTTTTATCTATTTTTAAAAATAGATAAAAAAAAAGTAACCGATCCAATAAATCTATGGAGTTGCCCAATAATTAACATTAACAAATTTTAATATTCTTAATCATAATCAACGATTTCTTATATAGCTAGAACGACCCTCACAAATTGCGGATACTAATTTGTTAAGAATCAATCGAATTGAAGCTATAGCGTCATCGTTGGCTGGAATCGAAATATCTGCAAGATCTGGGTCACAATTTGTATCGATTAAACAAATCGTCGGAATCCCCAAAATGGCACATTCTCGAAGAGCCGTATATTCTTCTTGCTGATCAACGATGATCACAATATCAGGCAATCCCGTCATATATTTGATCCCACCGAGATATGTTTGCAAGGTAGATAATTTTCTCTTCAACATTGCTGCATCTCTTTTGGGGAGACGGTTGAGTTTCCCCATCTTTTCTTCTGCTCTTAAGTCCCTGAACTTATAAAGTCTCGTTTCCGTAGTGGACCAATTCGTTAACGTACCACCGAGCCATTTTTGATTAATAAAATGAGACCGAGCCCTTATTGCAGCTGATGCTACTGAATCCGATGCTTTATTTTTGGTACCGACAATTAAGAAGCTTTTTCCCCTACTTGCTGCATCAAAAACTAAATCACAGGCTTCTGATAAAAAACGAGCAGTTTTAGCGAGATTTGTAATATGAATACCTTTACGCTTTGCAGAAATGTAAGGGGCCATTCTAGGATTCCATTTCTTAGTACCATGACCAAAATGAACTCCTGCTTCCATCATCTCTTCCAAATTGATGTTCCAATATCTTCTTGCCATTTTTTCCCACACTTCCTTTTTGTTTTTTCTTTTTCTTATTATTAACAAAGAGACAAGGTACCTTGAAATAAATAATTGTTCCGATGGAACCTTCTACCGGGGATTGACCATTGATACACGGCACAAACCATAAATTTTTTTAATTACTTATTTTATTTATTACCAAATCAATAATCAGACCAGTATAGTTAAAAGATAGTTAAAGTTAAAATGAATCCGCTCTTAGGAATCATTAAATCACATAAATGATTGTTCTGATGTCTCATGTAAATTTGTCTCATGGAAATTGTTTGTCGCGTAAGAACAAAATAATTCTCTATGGTGTAACAAAATATCTCTCATTTCCAACTCGAATAGATTTTTTCTTTTGATTTCCAAATAAATGTTTTTGTCTTGCCTTGAACGGTGCACAAATTTTTTGAATCCGGTACCAACAGGTATAATCCCCCCCAGAACAACGTTCTCTTTCAGGCCTTTCAACCAATCAATACGACCTCGTAGAGCAGCTTTTGCTAAAACTCGAGCGGTTTCTTGAAAACTTGCTTCGGATATGAAACTTTGAGTATTCAGAGACGCTCTTGTTATTCCCAATAAGATTGCCCGATAACAGATCGATTCGTCCAAAGCACGCCCTGCTCGTTCCGCTCGCAACAATCCGATTAATTCTCCAGGCGAAAAAACATTAGACATTCCATCTTCTGAAACCAACACTTTTGATGTTACTTGACGTACAATAATCTCTATATGTCTATTATGGATCTGTACCCCCTGGGATCGATAAACCTTTTGGATCTTATTAACCAAAGAGATACGACTTTGGGCTATAGTTAGCTCAGCTCCAATCAAAAACCCCCAGGGGATCCCAAGAATTCTTGGTATACGTTCGTTCCAACTTTCAACTCTCCTTTCGAGGTTCATTGATATTGAATCAATCGAACGCACTTCTAAGATTTGTTCTACTTTTGGAAGACCTTGCGTTATGTCACCAGATCTCGATTTTTCATATATAAATGTAACTAATGTATCTCCTTCATAAAGGATTTTCCCATAATGACCATGAACAGTTGCTCCAGGAGTAGCCAAATAAGGCTTAACGGATCTTATAACTAAAAAGTCGACATTAACAATTAAAATTTGACCAGATTTTTTTACGTGTGGTTCGTATTTAAATAGACATACATTTTCACAAATAAATTGTCCAAGGCTAATTTTGATCGATGTCTCTTCACAATAATCATGATGGAGAAAGCACCAATTCAAATGGA